ATGAATAAATGATTATATTCAACTAACCATAAAGATATTGGTGTATTATATTTTATTTTTGCAATTTGATCTGGAATAATAGGATCTTCTATAAGAATAATTATTCGACTAGAACTAGGATCTTGTAATTCTCTAATTAATAACGATCAGATTTATAATTCTTTAGTCACAAGACATGCTTTTATTATAATTTTTTTTATAGTTATACCCTTTATAATTGGAGGTTTTGGAAACTTTTTAATTCCTTTAATATTAGGATCTCCTGATATAGCTTACCCTCGTATAAATAATATAAGATTTTGACTTCTACCTCCTTCTCTCACTTTACTTACCTTAAGAAGGTTTATTAACACTGGTGTTGGAACAGGATGAACAATCTATCCTCCTCTTGCCTCTAACATTTTTCATAGAGGAGCCTCTATCGATCTTTCTATTTTCTCTTTACATATTGCAGGAATATCATCTATTTTAGGAGCTATTAATTTTATTTCTACAATTATTAATATACATCATAAAAATTTTACAATAGATAAAATTCCTTTATTAGTTTGATCAATTTTAATTACAGCTGTATTACTTCTTCTTTCTCTGCCTGTTTTAGCCGGGGCTATCACTATATTACTAACTGACCGAAATTTAAATACTTCCTTCTTTGACCCCGCCGGGGGAGGAGACCCTATTCTTTACCAACATTTATTTTGATTTTTTGGCCATCCTGAAGTTTATATTCTTATCCTTCCAGGATTTGGATTAATTTCTCATATCATTATAAGAGAAAGAGGAAAAAAAGAAACTTTCGGATCATTAGGTATAATCTATGCTATAATTGCTATTGGATTCTTAGGATTTATTGTATGAGCTCACCATATATTTACTATTGGCCTTGATGTAGATACTCGTGCTTATTTTACCTCAGCTACTATAATTATCGCTATCCCTACAGGAATTAAAATTTTTAGATGAGTTTCTACTCTTCATGGTATAAAAATAAATTATAATCCAACCTTATGATGAGCTATAGGATTTATCTTCTTATTTACTAGCGGAGGTCTTACAGGAATTATACTTTCTAACTCTTCTATTGATATTATCTTACATGATACCTATTATGTTGTTGCACATTTTCATTATGTACTCTCTATAGGGGCTGTATTCGCTATTATTGCAAGATTTATTCATTGATTTCCATTAATTACTGGATTTACTCTTAATAATTTTCATCTTAATATTCAATTTTTTTCAATATTTATTGGAGTTAATATAACTTTTTTTCCTCAGCATTTTCTAGGACTAAGAGGAATACCTCGACGATACTCTGATTATCCAGATACTTTCTTATCTTGAAATATTATTTCATCTATTGGCTCTTTAATTTCTATTCTAAGGTTAACATTATTAATATTTATTATTTGAGAAGCTCTTTCTGAAAAAAAAAAAATTATTAATATATTTTTCCTAAATGCATCTATAGAATGACAAAACTACTATCCACCATTAAATCATAGTTATAACGAAATTCCTGCAATCTAAACTTATTAAATAATTTTATCATATTTAATATGGCAGATTAGTGCAATGAATTTAAACTTCATATATAAAGATATATCTATACTTTTATTAAAAATTAATACTTGATTAATTTCTTTACAAAATTCAAATTCTCCAACTTATGATATAATAATTTTCTTCCATGACTTTACTATAATTATTTTAATTTTTATTACAATATTAATTTTCTTCATTATATCAATAATGATTTTCAATAAAATAATTAATCGATATTTACTTCAAGGACATGCTATTGAATTGATCTGAACAATTATCCCCATATTTATTTTAATTTTTATTGCTATCCCTTCTTTAAAAATTTTATATCTAACAGATGAAATTCATAATAATAAAATTACAATTAAAACAATTGGCCATCAATGATATTGAACATATGAATACTCAGATTTTTTAAATATTGAATTTGATTCTTTTATAATTCCTTCAGATCAATTACAAATTAATGAATTTCGACTTTTAGATGTTGATAACCGATGTATTTTACCATTTAACTTCCCTATTCGTATTTTAACTACTTCAATAGATGTTATTCATGCATGAACAGTCCCAGCTTTAGGAATTAAAATAGATTCAACTCCTGGTCGATTAAATCAAACTATATTAATAATAAATCGACCCGGATTATTTTTTGGCCAATGTTCAGAAATTTGCGGTACTAATCATAGATTTATACCAATTGTAATTGAATCAACCAATTTTATTAACTTTAAAAATTGAATATCATTTATTAATATTAATAATTAATTAATTAAATAATTCTTTACCCATTAAATGACTGAAAAAGTATTGATTTTTTAAATCAAATAATAATAGTTTATACTCTATTTTTAATGACTTATTAAAGAATTAGTTAAAATAACATTAAATTGTCAATTTAAAATTATTATAAAAATATAATATTCTTTTATTCCTCAAATAAGACCAATATTATGAATAATAATTCTTATATTTACCCTTAGAATTTTAATAGTTATTATTATTTTTATTTATTTCTTAAACCTACCTACAATTTTATACCCCACATCCTACCAAAAAACTACCAAATTTATTAAATGAAATTGATTATGATAATAAATATTTTCTCAATTTTTGATCCAATTACTTCAAAAATATTTTCATTAAATTGACTTAGTATAATTATTATTTTTTTACTTCTTCCAACTCAATACTGAATTATCCCCTCCCGTTTAATAATTTTATGAATTCATAGAATTAACTATATTTTTAAAGAATTTAAAATTCTTATTAAATATTCTTTTTCTAACCTTATTATTTTTATTAGACTTATAATTATAATTTTTTTTAATAACTTTCTCGGATTATTTCCTTATATTTTTACAGCATCTAGGCATATAAGATTTTGTATATCTTTATCTTTATCCTTATGAATAGGTATAATAACTTACAGAATTATTAATTATTTAAATAATCTATTAACTCACTTAACTCCTCAAGGCACCCCTACCTTACTTATACCATTTATAGTTATTATTGAATCAATTAGATTAATTATCCGCCCAATTACTTTATCAATTCGATTAACTGCAAATATAATTGCTGGACATTTACTTTTATCACTCTTAGGATCCTCAGGTCAATTAATTTCTAACATAATTATAATAAATATTTTATTTCTTTCTCAAATCATTTTATTTATTCTAGAAATTTCAGTTTCTATAATTCAAGCGTACGTATTTTCAATTTTATCAACTCTTTACAGAAGTGACTCCTAATATTTATGTCTAAACACAATCATCCATTTCATCTAGTAACTACAAGACCATGACCAATTATCATTTCACTAAGTATCTTTAATAATTTAATTATAACAGTCAGATGATTCCATAATATAAATTATAATCTTTTATTTACTATCCCCAGAACCTTAATATGCATATACCAATGATGACGAGATGTCACTCGAGAAGCTACTTTTCAAGGAATTCATACATCTTATGTATACACTGGAATACGACTCGGAATAATCTTATTTATTATTTCAGAAATCTTATTCTTTTTCTCATTTTTTTGAGCATACTTTCACTCATCATTAGCTCCTTCTATAGAAATCGGACAACTTTGACCTCCATTAGGAATTAAACCCTTTAACCCCTTCGATATCCCTTTAATAAACACAATTATTTTAATTTCATCGGGATTAACTATTACATGATCTCACCATTCTATGATTAATAAAAATATAAAAGAAAGAAAAAAAAGCTTACTATTAACTATTATTTTAGGGATTTATTTTACTCTTTTACAATTAATTGAATACATTGAAGCTCCATTTACTATTGCTGATTCAATTTATGGATCCACATTTTTTTTAGCTACAGGATTTCATGGACTACATGTAATTATTGGTACTTTATTTTTATTTATTTGTTTAATTCGAATAATATCTTTACATTTTTCTTCAAAACATCACTTTGGATTTGAAGCTGCAGCTTGATACTGACATTTTGTTGATGTAGTATGACTATTCCTTTATATTTCTATTTACTGATGAAGATTTTAATGTAATAATATTTTTATTTATATAGTATAATAATTACATTTAATTTCCACTTAAAATATTTAATTTAACTTTTAATATAAATAATTTACGTTTTATTTTCAATTACATTAATATTCCTTTCTATCTCTATTTTTTTATTATTATTAAATATTTATATTTCAAAAAAATCTTTCAACTGTCAAGAAAAATCATCTCCATTTGAATGTGGTTTTGATCCAATATCTCCTAACCATTTACCTTTTAGAATTCAATTTTTTTTAATTAGTCTTATTTTTTTAATTTTTGATATTGAAATTACTTTATTAATTCCATTAGTTATTCTTCTCTCTATAAAATTTAATATATTTATAATTACATGTAGAATTTTTTTCTTTCTTTTACTAATTCTAGGACTTTACATAGAATATACTGAAAACTCAATTGATTGAAACTTATAAATTTTCATAGGATACTAGTTAAATATCACATAACTTTTAATTTGCAATTAAAAATAATATATCCTTAAATATATGTATCTTATTTTTATAAGTCAATTTTTTCTTAAAGTAATAATATACATTTAATTTCGACTTAAAATTTTGTTTTAAAAAAACTAAGAAATTTTTAATTAAAACCAAAATTAGAGGTAAATTATTGTTAATAATTTTATTGAATTTTTATATTCTAATTAATCCAGAAATAAAAACTTAGTGAACTTCTAATTCATTCTACTATGATTATAGATCATATTATTTCTCTCATATTATACTTACTTTAAATTTATTTAAAAATTAAATTTAATTTTCTTAATATCTTCAATATTAAACTTTATACTAAGCTATTTAAATTAATAATATTTTTAATTTATTATTTATATAAATATAGTTTATTTTAAAACATTATATTTTCATTATAAAAATAATATTTAATTATTTATTTATACTAATTTAATTAATATATTAAATAAATTATTAATATAAAATAAATAAAAACACAAATATTTATATAAATTTTAAATATTAAATTTTTATTAATATACTTAATTATATAAAATATTAAATCTTTACTTTTAAACTCAATTCAAGTTTTATCAATCATATAAATTTCAATCCCTATTACATTAATTGGAGAATAAATTCATATATATAAATAGTTCATAAATCATATAGATCTTAGATAATAACTTAAGTGTAATTTATTAAATAAAAACTCTAAATTATGAATTAACACTCCTCCCAACCCCATTAAACATAATAATAAAGTTATTATTTTAACCTCCAAATTTAAAAAAATTAAATAATAATCAAAAAAAAATAATCAATTTAATAATGATCCAATAATAATTCTTAAAAATCTTAAAAATATTATAGATAAATTAATTAACTTACCTTCTTTTAATATCATATAACTATAAAACTTAACTCTACCAAAAAATATATAATATAATAATCGAAAAGAATAAGATACAGTGAATATTAAAGAAACTAGAATAAATATCAATATATAAGTATTTACTTTAATTCTATAAATTAATTCTATAATTAAATCTTTAGAATAAAAGCCTGCTATAAAAGGAACCCCGCATAAAGCCAAATTAGCAATAAAAAAACATATTATTACAAAAGGAATTATTTCTTTTAAATTTCCTAATAAACGAATATCTTGATTATTTACTATTCAATGAATAATGATACCGGCACATATAAATAATATTGATTTAAATACTGCATGAACTAATAAATGATAAAAAGAAATTATTTCTAACCCTAATCTTAAAATTATTATCATTAACCCCAATTGCCTTAGAGTTGATAACGCAATAATTTTTTTTAAATCCATCTCTAAATTAGCCATTAATCCAGCTATAAATATAGTAAATACTGATAAAAAAAATAAAATTTTATTTAATTCTCTATCTATTAATAATTTATTAAATCGAATTATCAAATAAACCCCCGCTGTAACTAAAGTTGATGAATGCACTAAAGCTGATACTGGAGTCGGTGCAGCTATTGCTATAGGCAACCAAACAGAAAAAGGAATTTGAGCTCTTTTAGTAAGTGCCGCAATCAATAATATAAACATAACTACCTTACTTTCATATCTATATCATATTAAATTTCATCTTCCTTTAATTATTATTAATCTAATCACCATCAATAACCCCACATCCCCCACTCGATTACACAAGACAGTAACCATACCTGAATTATAAGAACTATAATTTTGATAAAAAATAATTAAACAATAAGACACTAATCCTAATCCATCTCAACCAAATATAATTCTAATGATATTTGGCCTAATAATTATTATAATTATTGATAATACAAACAATATAATTAAAAAAATAAATCGACTAATAAACCTCCTTCCTTCTATATAAACATACCTATATAAAATAATTATAGAAGAAATTATTATAATAAACCTAATAAATAATATAGAAATTCAATCTATTAATAATATTAATTCCATATTTATTGAATTTAATCTAATTATTGATCACTCTATTATTACTCTATAATCTATTATATATATTATTATTCTTAAAGTAAATATAACTATAAATATTAATAATATAAAAAAAACATAAATAAAAATATTAATTATAATTTAAGATAAATATTTTATATATCTTTAATTCCACAAATTAATATTTTAAATTAAACTACTTAAATTTTTACATAAAAATAACTAAATTTAATAAAAATATAAATAAAGGAAAAAAATGTATTATTAATACTATATATTCTTTTAATATTCCATTATTATACCCTATATTTATTACTAGCCTCCTACCTTGCTGAACATAAGAAAATAAATATAACGAATAAGCACTTCTAAAAAAACAAATTAATAATAAGTAAATTATTATTAATCTATCTCAATTTACAATAACTATTAATATTAAAATTTCTCTAATAAAATTTAAAGAAAATGGAAATGAAAAATTAGCAGAACATAATAAAAATCATCATAATATTAATCTTGGTAATTTTCTATTTAACCCTTTATTTAATATTAATAAACGACTCCCCGTACGTATATAATATAAATTAACTATATAAAACAATCCAGATGAACATAATCCGTGAGAAATTATTATAATATACCTTCTTAAAAACCTAAAATTAAATAATGTTATTATTCTACATAATATTAAATTTATATGTACTACTGAAGAATAAGCTACTAACCTTTTTATATCAATTTGAATTAAACAAGCTCTCCCAATTATTACTCTTCCAATAATCCCAATACTAAAAAATAAATAATTATATTTTAAACTACTTTTAATAAAAATTTCTAAAATACGAATTAACCCATATCTTCCTATTTTTAATAGAATTCCAGCTAAAATTATCGACCCATAAACAGGAGCCTCTACATGAGCTTTAGGTAATCAAACATGAACAATATATATAGGTATTTTAATAAAAAAAGCTATATAAATAATTACATACCCTAAAAAATTAAATTCATAAGATTTTATCACTAATACTATTAATCTAAACTTTAAAGTTATCCCATAAATAAATATTTTTAAAATATACACTAATAAAGGAAAAGAAATTAATAATATATATAATAATAAATAATAAGATGCATTAACTCGTTCAAAATTTATTCCTCAATAAATAATTAAAAAAAACGTAGGAATTAATCTAATCTCAAATATTAAATAAAATAAAATCAAATCTATAGATATAAAAAATATTATTAATAAAAATAATAATAATAAAAATATCATTATCTTTACAGCATTAAATTTATCTAAACACATTATTATTAATCTTAAAATTCATAAACTTAAAATAATCAATCAAATTGAATAATAGTGACACCTAAAAGTATAAGTAATTATAATTCATTTTATATCCTTAAATATATATATAAAAATAATTATAAATCTTATAAAATAACATAAATTATAATAAAATATTATTACTCAATTTTTAATAAATATAAAATTAATAAATATTACTATTAACATAAATTTTATCATAATTAAAATTTTCTAATATTAAACATATAAAATGATTCTCTTCCATAATATCGTACAATTATTACCAATAAACTTAATCCTAAAACTCTCTCACATACCCTAAATACTAAATAATAAATTATATAAAAATCTAACCCAATCATACCGTATACTAAATATATTATTAATGAAATATTTAAAACTAATAATTCTATTAATAACAATAAAATTAATATATATTTATACTTAAAAATTAATAATATAAAAATCAAAAAAAAAATCATTATATAAACTATTAAATCATAAAAGATATTTTTAAAATATAAATTTCATTTAATTTTAAAAATCAAAAAAGTAATAAAATCACACCTCTAATCTCCAAAATTAATATTCTCCCTAATAAACTATTTTTTGATTTATATATTATTAATTTATTTATGCAAGTTTTATAGTTTAACAAAAATATTAATTTTGTAAATTAAAGTTAATTTATTATATAATTTAAAACTATCCATCTATATTTTTATTTTTATTAAAAATTATATACTTTAATTTATTAATTTTATATACTATGACTAAAATTACTTATTTTCAATTTTTATTATTTACTATCATTTTATTAATTATCTATATATTAGTAATTAATTTTATTCACCCAATTTTTATCTTTATTCTTGTAATAATTTATAGAAGTATTATCAGAATTATAATATCAATTTGATCAAATAATTTTTTATATTCAATTATATTATTTTTAATTATAATCAGAGGAATATTAATTATATTTTTATATTTTTCAAGACTAATTTCTAATGATCAAACCAAATTCAAGTTTAATTTACCTCTAATATTAAGATTTTTTTTAAATATTATTATTCTTATATATTTATTTAAATATATTTTTAAATATCCTATTTATAATTTTAATGAAATATCTATATATTTTTTACTAAATACTAATTTATATAATAATATTATTCATATTTTTTCTCACCCCTATACCAATATCACTATAATTTGTATCTTATATTTACTTTTAACACTTTTCACTATCATCAAAATTTGCTCAACTAAATCTTCTACTCTCCGAAAATTAAATTAATAAATAAAATATGAATCAAATCTATAATATTACTAAATCAATATTATTAAAACTTCCTACACCAATTAATATCTCATACTGATGAAATTTTGGCTCTTTATTAGGGCTATTTTTATTTATTCAAATTATTAGAGGATTTTTCCTATCAATACATTATTGTCCTAATATTCACTATGCCTTTTATAGAATTATTCATATCATGCAAAATATTTCCAATGGATGACTTATACATAATATTCATATTAATGGAGCCACATTTTTTTTTATTTGCATATATATTCACATAAGACGAAACATATATTATAAATCTTTTATTTTAACTAATACTTGAATAATTGGTGTAACTATTTTTCTTATATCTATAGCCACTGCCTTTCTAGGTTATGTACTACCATGAGGACAAATATCATTTTGGGGAGCAACAGTAATTACTAACTTAGTATCTACAATCCCCTATATTGGTAATATAATAGTAATATGAATTTGAGGAGGATTTTCAATTAATAACGCCACCCTAAATCGATTCTTTTCCCTCCATTTTATCTTACCTTTTATTATTTTAATATTAGTTATTATTCATCTATATTTTCTTCACCAAACAGGTTCAAATAATCCTTTAGGCACAAATAGTAATCTTTATAAAATCCCTTTCCATATCTATTTCTCTTACAAAGATTTATTAGGATTTATTAACATAATTTTTTTAATATCAATTATTATTCTTCAATATCCTTATATTTTTAGAGATCCAGATAATTTTATTCCAGCTAACCCCATAATTACACCCATTCATATTCAACCTGAATGATATTTTCTTTTTGCCTATGCAATTTTGCGATCAATTCCTAATAAACTAGGAGGAGTAATTGCTTTATTAATATCAATTATTATTCTTTATTTTCTTCCTTTAATACATTCATTTATAAATTCTTTTTCATTTTATCCTTTAACTCAAATTTTTTACTTTATATTCATTAATAACTTTATCTTATTAACATGAGCAGGGGCCCAACCTATTGAAATACCATATGTATATATTAGACAATTTTTATCTTTTTTTTACTTTATTTTCTTTATCTTACTTACTCCAATTAATGCTCTTTGAGATTTTTTTTTAAAATAAATTAATGATCTTGTATAAGATTATGTTTTGAAAACATAAAAAAGAAATTTAAATTTTCTATTAATTTTATTTTTTTTTCATAATTTAAATCAAAAGTATTAATAAAAATTTTAATCCTAAAATAAATATTCTATAATTTAAAATAAAAGGTAATAAAATTTTTCAACATAAATATATTAACTCATCATATCGTATTCGTGGTAATATTCCTCGTATAAAAATAATTAATAACAATATAATATTTAATCTAATAAATAAATTTATCCACCTTCACAAACCAGTAAATATTAAAACTAATAAATATCTAAAAAAAATAATTATGCCATACTCAGCTATAAAAATTAAAGCAAATCCCCCACTAAAATATTCCACATTAAATCCAGAAACTAATTCTGATTCTCCTTCAATAAAATCTATAGGCCTACGATTCAACTCTGCTAAAATACTAATAAAAAATCTAATAAATAATGGAAATAATATAATTATATATCAACTATTTAATTGTCATTTTATAAAGTCTATAACTCTATATGACTCTCTTAAAATTATTAAAATCAAAATAATTATAATAAATCTTACTTCATAAGAAATAGTCTGAGCTAATGCTCGAATAGCTCCTATTATAGAATAAGTAGAATTAGATGATCAACCTATTAATATAAATATATATCTTATTACAGTAAGAATAATAACAACTAATAATAAAGAATAATTTATAAAATAAATATTAGTAATTACAGGAATAAATAATCACCTACATATTATTATAAAAAATAATATCACAGGACAAAAATAAAATAAATAATATCTAGATTTATAAATAAAAAAAACTTCTTTATTAAATAACTTAATAGCATCTCTAAAAGGTTGTAAAATACCTATATACCCAACTTTATTAGGACCTTTCCGTAACTGAACATATCCCAAAATTTTTCGTTCTAATAATGTTAAAAAAGCAACTCCTACTAATACTACTAATAAATTTATCAATATACTAACTACACTTAAAATACTATAAATCAAGTAATTATAAATTATTACTTATATAATAAATTTATTATATTTTATATTAAATTCTAAATTTAATGCACTAATCTGCCAAAGTAATATTCACTATATATAAATTTAATGTAATTAAAAATTAAAGTCCTTTCGTACAAATAATTTTAATATTAATATAGATAGAAACCGATCTGGCTCACGCCGATCTAAACTCAAATCATGTAAGATTTTAAAAGTCGAACAGACTTAAATATTAAACTTCTTCATTTAATTTTTATCTTAATTCAACATCGAGGTCACAATCATCTTTATTAATAAGATCTTTCTAAAGATATTATGCTGTTATCCCTAAGGTAATTAATTCTATTAAAATTTATAAATCACTCTTCTTATACTCATAAATTAATGATCTATATAATATTAAAGTTTTATTAATTTAATAATCCTCCCAATCAAATATAAATATATTATTTTATTCTTTAATCAATCAATTATAATAAATTTATATAAAATTCTATAGGGTCTTCTCGTCCCATATTTTTATTTAAGTATTTTTACTTAATTAATAAATTCAATAAATTTAATCTAAGACAGTATAAATTTTATCGCTTCGTTCATCCCAGTTTCCAATTAAAAAACTATTTATTATGCTACCTTTGTACAGTTAATATACTGCAGCTCTTTAAATATTCTTTCAGTGAGCAGAAATAATCTTAAATTATATTCAAAAGACCATGTTTTTATTAAACAGGTAAACTTATATTTTTGCCTAATTACTAAAATTAATTTACTACTATAATTAAATTTTAAAATTTTTTTATTATACTAATATTATCATTATTAATCTATTTTTATTATTTAAATATAAATTTTTTTTAAATATTAAATTTTTATATGCCAAATCTATATCAATTAATTTATTATTTTATAAATTATTAAATTTTTATTAAAAAATTCAAATATTATGAATATTTCTATCAATTTTTCAATAAACAATTATAAAAAAAATTATAGTTTATCCCATAACTTATATCCTTAATTTAATAATATATAAAAATTTATATACTCATTTAAATAATATTAAAAATTAAAGTTAAATTCAATTTAAAAAAAAAAAACTAGATATCCTTAAAATTGACTAAAATATATTCACTAATAAAATATTCATAATAATTATTTCACATTAACTATCATACTCTATTCGCTCTTCTAACTTCGAGAAATTTTAAATTTAAAAATTTTATTTTAATAACCCCTGATACAAAAGGTACAATAATTTAAATTTACTTTACTTTATTTTAATTATATTCTTTTACAATACTTATCCTTTATAATTATTACTAATTAATTTAATCTATTAATCAACTTTAATATTTTTATTATAATTTTATTTAAAATAAATATTTTTCTAACTTATTATTATTATTTAAAAATTAATTATAAAATATATTAATAAATATACTTATTAATGCAATCATATACACTTAAATTATTATTATCTAAATACACATTCCTGTACACTTACTTTGTTACGACTTCTTTCAATTATTTATTTATGAAAATGACGGGCAATTTGTACATATTTCAATTTATATTTCAATTTAAAAATTTATTTAAATTTACTCTTAAATCCTATTTCATTATTCTAATTAAAAAAATAAATTCAATACTAAATTAAACTGTAATTCATTATATACCTAATAATTCTACACTTTGATTTGAATTCATATTATATCAAATATACTAATTATTAAATTTTAATAAAATAATTTTTATACAACAATACATAAAAATACTATTAGGATGATCCAATCGTGGATTATCATTTAACTAACAAATTCCTCTAACTATTTAAAATACCGCCAAATTATTTTAATTTAATGATTTACATTTAATTTTTAATTAATTAATTTTTATTTATAATAATAGGGTATCTAATCCTAATTTATTATATAAATTAATAAAATCACCTCATTATTAAATTAAACACATAATATTTTAGATATTTCACCATATAAAATATATTTTATATTAAATTTTTCAAGCCTCTTATTTAATTATTAATTAAAATAAAAATTTATTTATAATATTAGTCTAACCGCAATTGCTGGCACTAATTTTATTATTATTATTATAAATTACTATATATTATTATAATAATTTTAATTATTAAAAATATTAATTAATTTATTTATAAATTATTTAAATTTAAATAAATTATTTTTAATAAAAATTTTATTAATATTATCATTTATAAAATAAATTAATAAATATAAATTAAATTTTTATAAATTAAATTTTTATTTATTTTTATTTATTTTTATTATCAATAATAAATTTAATATCTATAAAATATTTTATTATCAATAATAAATTTAATATCTATAAAATATTTTATTATCAATAATAAATTTAATATCTATAAAATATTTTATTATCAATAATAAATTTAATATCTATAAAATATTTTATTATCAATAATAAATTTAATATCTATAAAATATTTTATTATCAATAATAAATTTAATATCTATAAAATACTTTATTATATTATTTTTTTTTATTTAAAATTTTTTATTAAATTTTTATATATATTTATTATATTTTATAATTAATGACTTTTTCTCTTTTCCTTCATTTTCCTTCATTTTTCCTTCATTTTTCCTTCATTTTCCTTCATTTTTCTTCATTTTTCTTCATTTTTCTTCATTTTTCTTCATTTTTCTTAAAAAAATTTTTTATACATATTTTTTTTTTATTTATTTTAATTATTTTTCATTATTATTTAAATAAAATATTTTTATCTATTTTAAATTATATTAAATTTTTTATATTTTATAAAATCTATTCAATGTAAATGAATTATTTTTAATTTAAACTAAAATTTATATTATTCCTAATATTAAATTTTTAATTAAATAAGTAAGCTAATTTATAAGCTTTTAGGCTCATACCCTAACTATAGAAATTTTTCTCTTATTTACATAATGATTTTAAAATGATATGCCTGAATAAAAAGGACTATTTTGATAGAATAGATTATGTATATTATTTATACTTTCATTATATTAAATTTATAATTATTTATCTTCTATATTTAATAGAATTAAACTATTCCTTTAAATTTCAAAAATTTATATGCTTCTTACATTTAAACATAATAAAAATTAATTAATTAAATATTAATCTTATAAATTATTTAAATAAAATCTTTTATTATTATATTTTTAAATTATTTTATTATAATGAATATTATAATTTTACCATTAGTAAGATTATTTATTTCTGATTTTATATTAATTTGATTAATTTTAGAAATTAGTAATTTCCTATTTATTTGTGCCTTAAATTTATCTATAAATAATAAAAAAATAATTTTCTTTTATTTCATAATTCAAATTATAGCATCATTTACTATTATATTTTCAATTATTTTTAATTTTATTATTTATAAAAATAATTTTATTAATTTTATCTTAATATTAGCTCTTATATTAAAACTAAGAATTCCACCAATACATTTATGATTACCATTAATTACAAAATTTTTACCATGAAATATACTTTTAATTATACTAACTTTACAAAAAATTATCCCATTTTATATAATGTCACTAATTTATGTTCATTCATTTTTAATATTTTTATTAATTATTTTATGTTCTATCATTCCTCCTTATGTTATAATTAATTTAACTAACTTTAAAATATTAATAGCTTACTCTTCTATTAATCAAACCAGCTGAATAATTCTATTAATTTATTTAAAAAATATTATTTGATTTAAATATTTTCTATTCTACTCATTTATTTCTTTCAGACTATTCTCTATAATTTCAACCTATAAAATAGCCATATCATTTAACTTATCAACCATTCATTTTAAATTCAACTTACTCTTTATCATCTTTATATTTAACTTTTCAGGACTACCACCTTTCTCATTTTTTTTTATAAAATGATTTAGAATATTTATTTTTTTAAAGTCATCTAATTTATTAATTATTTTATTATTAATAATATTTAGTTCCTTACTTATACTTTATATTTATACAAATATAATAATTAATTTTTTTTTTATTAATAAATCAAAATCTAAATTAATTAATCCAAATTCATTCACCTCTCTTCAATATACAATAATTTATTTCTTTATTTTATTTTTTTCCTCTATTATATTAATTATTTAAAAAATCTAAGATTTTAAGTTATAAAATAAACTCTAAACCTTCAAAGTTTAATAAATAATTTTTTTATAAATCTTATCATTATTTTCCACAAATAAAATATATTAATTTAAATTAAATATTTTTAAGTTTGCACCCTAATGTTTTTATAAACTATAATACAATAATTAATTTTATTCATAGTATTAGAAATCTTAATTTCTTAAATAAATTTACAATTTATTACTTTAATCAGACATAATACTTTAAATT